TTTTTTCGTATTTTGGTTTTTCTTGAATTGAAAACAAAAAAATAGGATTATATGTGAGATCATTTTTGGAATTGTATATTCAATGATTCACTAATCGTAATTAAAATAGATTTTCTATATTCTAGAATAGAATTCGAATAGAATATTTAGAAAAAAGGAAATAAGCGGGTAGCGGGAATCGAACCCGCATCGTTAGCTTGGAAGGCTAGGGGTTATAGTCGACGTTCAATTCATTGCTTTGAACGTCTCTAATTCAAAACCGAACATGAAACTTTGGTTTCATTCGGCTCCTTTATGGAATATGAGTAAATTCATAGATCTAAGATGTGAACAAAATGAACAAAATGATACCCATAACACCTACGTCAGCTTTTTGTTTGAATACAAACAAACAAAATGAATCGCTTTCTAGATGATCCTTCTAGAAGAAGGTGATTCTAACAATCTTTCTAGTTACTTCGTTCTCTATTTCTATTTGAGAGGATCCTAAGGAAAAGGATTTTGTTTCCACCGAGCTAAAACAATATGTCGATGTCTCTAGTAAACCAAAGTCGTCGTTGAATAGCTATTTTGCTCCAATTTATTTCTTTAGAAAAAAAATGGAAGATTTAGTTACGATTCGAAATGGACTTTCTATCTTCTGCCATGGATCCTTTACTCATACTTATTCAATTGGAATTTTTGGTCCAATTCCAAAATTATGTTTCGCAATTTCATAATCCAACTTTTCAATTTATAAGTGACGCATGGATACAAATCACGAGAATTCGTATTTTTTTCTCGAATTTCTCATTGAGAGGTAAAGGATTAAATCTTTTTAAGAAATAAAGTTTTTGGTCGGAATATGAATAAAACCGAAAGACCCTTTAACTATTAACGGTTAATAGAACGAATCACACTTTTACCACTAAACTATACCCGCTACAATATGATTATTGTATACAAATGGATCTTTTGTCGAACAAGATCGTTGAGCATGATCAAGATAGGATCATCAAAGAATCATCAAAATGAGAACGTTGCACTTTTTTGCGGGGAGATCCAAATGAAAATTGTGGAAGAATCGATAGTTTCTTTTTGAGTTTGGTAAAATATAACAAGAAAAAGAATGTAAATAGTCTTTGTTCTTTTTTTTTGTTGCTTGAATATAAAATATTCAATTGCATATAATAATATAATAACAAAAGTCTTTTTGTTTTCAAATCAGATATCAGATAAATCATTATAATTCGTTGGAACAAAAAAAAGAGCCCGGCTAGGTACTGACCGGGCCGGGCCATGAGAATAAGAAGGGCCTTTCGAACAAAATCAACACAAATGGGTCTTGCTGATTTTTTTTTAGTTCGATTGTTCGGGCGGTCGAGCCCATCTTTTAGATAAAGGAAATTCCCGATTTATGGATCTCTATATATAATAGAATAGAGAAAGAAGAAAGATTCTTTACATTATGTGTAATGTAGTAATTATCTTTTTCAATTGGGAGAGATGGCTGAGTGGACTAAAGCGTCGGATTGCTAATCCGTTGTACGAGTTATTCGTACCGAGGGTTCGAATCCCTCTCTTTCCGTTTCCGTTGATGAATTTATTTGGTTTTTTTCAAATTTTGAAAATCTTAGTGAAACGTGTAGAATAGATAAAATCCTAAGAAAATTTGCAAATTAACTAAAACCAAGGAAAACCCCCTGTATTTTATTCTTCACGTCCAGGATTTCGCCCTGGATCATTAGATAGGAATCCAAAGATAAAGAGAGACACAAAAAATATCACTACGGTATAAACGAAGAGTTTCAGAGTAAGCATTACACAATCTCCAAGATGGTTTTTTTGAAAAAAAAAAGAGAATAGATCTTCTATTTTTCTACCACATATCCTAAAGAAATGAGGTTTTTCTAGAAATGCATTGTCACAAATTCATTTGTTTTTCATTAACCCAAATTTTGGTTTATATCCAAATTAGATATTATATTGTGGGAGACCCTAATAGGGTTAGGGTCTTTCACTGGAAAGGGGGTCAAAAATGAGGAAATGAGGGTAAGCCTGGGTTTTGTCGACTATACACGAATTTCAGCGTGTGAATCGAGGGTTCATACTCTAAAACTTATCTTATTTTTTCAATTGTTAGAATTTTTTTATCGAGGAAATCATAAATTTTCTAGGATATTATTATTCAGGATCTCATCGAAAACTTACAGCAGCTTGCCAAACAAAAGCTAAGAGAAAAAAAAACAAAGGTATGACTGGCATAACATCCACGATTGGATTCAAAAAAGCATAGGCTTCGGGCAATTTGCCGAAGAAAAAACTAATCGAATAAAAGGGAGAATTAATACAAATACAGATCAAACTAACGATATTAAGCATAACAGACATTTTGTTATTGGAGATAATTGCATTTTGATTGCGTTTTTGCTATAAGGAAAAAGAAAGTAAGTAAAGTAGACAAAAACCCTTCTTTTTCTTTGAATCCACCCAACCAAAAATCCTCCAATTCTCAAAGGAGGATAGAAGAAATCATACTTTCATACAATATCTTAATTGAATTCTATGTAATGATCAATAAATTAAGTTGAATTCTATATCTATATGTATCAAAATCCTAGTACCAATCGATTCTATAGATTTATAGATATTTGGACTCGAGTTGACAAACAAGCAATACCAATATTATTGTTTCTTAGTGTCGATTAGAAATTGAAATGGGGCGTGGCCAAGTGGTAAGGCAACGGGTTTTGGTCCCGCTATTCGGAGGTTCGAATCCTTCCGTCCCAGCGCAGTCCATTTTTTATGCTCCATTATTCCTATAGAAAGAAATAGGGGAGTGGGTAGGAGTTAATCCATATTAATTTTAATATCTGTGTCTGTTCGAATTTCATTAATAAATGATCAAGTTCCATATTATATAGAAATATGTTATGGAGCTGATGTTTTTTCTTTGAATCTAATTTGATTTATGTATTTCGTGTTTGACTCGAATGAAAAATTGGAAATCTATTATCTATTTAAGGCTTGAGGCAAGGGTGATTTATCCTATCCCTTTGTATTCACTTTCTCACAAGAGTCAATATTCCTCAACCCCATTTAAACCAAATACATATCAATCGTATAATATAATTATATAAATGTTACGTATCATTCTATTTCAATGACAAGAAAATTTTGGGTTCTTTGTGAAAAAGATTTGTAATCCTTAAATTATTTAAACTTAAATTATAGATATTCGATAATCTAGAATATCTATAACAGTGACAATTGTTCAGTCTATCTGATAGATACGAAGAACCTCCCCTTTCAAATTTATATTTGAAATTCAATCAGTGATGAGTCAATTCAAAAAGAACGACCGATCCTCCTATGAAGATAAAAGGTGATGCTTATTGTCCAATTTTCTTCAAATTCCATTTAATAATAATAATGATGTAGAAATAGGAAACCTTTTCAATTTCAATTAGAAAGATTCCTTGTACGTGGAAGCTTTGAAAAAGTAAGAAATCATTTAATCTATCCTATTGAGTCACTTGAAGATGCAGATTCAAAAAGTTATTCGTTTCTCTATTTCTATTTTTTTCTCGGATCTATATATTATTTATGTATGTTAAAAATGCCGTCTTGCTAAGACTTTTTCAGAAAAATAGTTCCACATATCATATATTCATATATAGAAGAAAAGTCTAGATTACGATGTCTATGGACAGCTGAACCAGTGACTATTCATGATTCCATAATTGAATCAATTTCATACCGGTTCCAAATTAGAGGAATGTTATGGTAAAACTTCGTTTGAAACGATGTGGTAGAAAGCAACGTGCGACTTGAAGGACACGATCCGTTGTGGATTTTTACATCCACCATTTTTGATTTGTCTAGGAATAAGGGTGCTCTTGGCTCGACATTGTTTGTTCTGTTACACCCGAACCCTTCGTTTTTTGTTGGGTTGTAAATAGTGCACGCTGGAGCTCGAATAGAAAGTATTAATTCATTTCTCGGGGACAAGGATCTAGGGTTAATGCCAATCAATTGGAGGAACAACTTCGTAAATATATCGAACATATATAGGAATCGAAAGGATCCAATTCGAGCAAGTTTCCAATTCAAAAGCAAAACTTGTTGAAATTGATTCAATTTTTTCGATTCAACGTGTATCACGCGGGAATCGACTGTCCATAGGATTTTTTGATCGAAAGAAATCAAAAGGGGGTATGTTGCTGCCATTTTATTTTGAAAGAATTAAGAAACACCGAAGTAATGTCTAAACCCAATGATTAAAAATAAGGAAAGGATCTAAGAACAAGGAAACACCCTTTTAATTGTCTCAATCGTCTCAATAACTGGATCGGACTAAAGAATCCAAATAGAATTTGAAATGGTTTAAACGAGACAAACAAAAGGGAGTAAAGACGACTCAATAAATGAAATTGACTAAAGATTTTTCCTTTGAACTATTTGAGAGTTATCCAACTTGAGTTATGAGTACGAATGGTTTATTTTTCATTTTCAGGAAGAAAAAAAGACTGAAATCATAGTCTAATTTATTTTATGGGCGCATTTGTCATTTAATTTATTAGAATTGCATATATAGACAAAACTTCGAATCAAATCATTTTTTCGCGAGCTGTACGAGGAGAAAACTTCCTATACGGTTCTGGGGGGGGTATTGTTCATCTACATCTATCCCAATGAGCCATCTATCGAATCGTTGCAATTGATGTTCGATCCCGAAGAGAAGGAAAAGATCTTAGAAGGGTGGGCTTTTATGATCCAATGAAGAATCAAACTTTTTTAAATGTTCCTCTTATTCTATATTTCCTTGAAAGGGGTGCTCAACCCACGGGAACTGTTCAGAATCTTTTAAAGAAAGCCGAAGTTTTTAAGGAACTTCCGCCTAATCAAATGAAATTCAATTAAAGAAATACCAGGGGGGGTAGCGACTTGTATATAACTTTGTCTAACTTTTTTCTACTTGCCCCCCTTTTTCTTTTTTTCTTCCGTATTCATATTTATTTATCATGGATTCTGTCGAATCTTATGGTCTAGATCGTCTAGAATGACCAAATTGATTGATCTTATAAATATCAAATTTCCGCATTTCCTTTATTTAATTGTGTGGTTTTCATTGGAACTCGACCAAGCAAGAACAAGGAATCCACTTTGCTTAGTCCACTTAGATTGATGAAATACATTAGCATTAGGGACTAAAAAATCCGATATTTTTTTTTTGAATTCTTCCTTTTTTATTCTTCGATTTATACTTTTTCTATCTATGTAGATTAGATATGTAGTGTCAATCCAAGACAATTTTGAATATTATTGTATTTCATTGTTAAATTGAAATTCAAAGGATTTAAAAAAGGATTTTATTTCATGCAATTTCTCTTTTCCAATGTATTCTTTTCTCAACATTTATATTGACAACAGTGTATTGAACAAATATAATTCATCGTGATAAGCGATCCGGGTCTATTTATTTTTGTCCCATAGTTTTGTTACTTTATCTTATTCAAATGATGTTTTCTTTGATACAAGAGGTTTTTTTGATTGAAAGAAAGCTAGATAACATAAGAGATGCTCTATCCATTTTCACAATGCTGTATCTTTTTTTTTTCTTTTATCTGACAATTTCTTGTATTTTCATCGAATCACTTCATTTTTATGTTTTGAATCCATTATCAAATCTGTTTTTTTGTTAGATTTGTTAACTCAAGGGTTTGATTAGTTTGTATAATATCTTTTTTTCTCTTTGTTTAAAATCAATTTAATTGAATTTGATTGTATCTATACACCCTTTGTTGAGGTTTTGTTTAATCTATGTTTGTTTTTTTCGGGTTGCTAACTCAACGGTAGAGTACTCGGCTTTTAAGTGCGGCTAGAATCTTTTACACATTTGGATGAAGTGACGAATTCGTCCGTAACCTTGGTAAACTTTGGAAGACCGCGACTGATCCTGAAAGGGAATAAATGGAAAAAATAGCATGTCGTATCAATGGAGAGTTCTGAGGATATTTCATTCTTATCGGATTGGTATAAAACCTTTTTCGAATTCTTGGAACGGAACAAAAGAAAGTTGGGTCGAATGAATAAATGGATAGGAGCCCTGTGGCTTCAATTAATTATCAGAAAGAAAAAGCAACCGGCTTCTGTTCTTAATTTGAATAATTTCCCGATCTAACTAGACGTTAAAAATAAATTGGTGCCTGATACGGGAAGCACTTATCACTCCACGAGTGGATTCTATTTTTTTTAATGAATCCTAACTATTGACATTCTCCATTATGGACTGAAGATGCGTGTGTAAAAGAAGCAGTATATTGATAAAGAAAGTTTTCCGAAATCAAAAGAGCGATTCGGTTTAAAAAATAAAGGATTTCTAACCATCTTGTTATTCTATAACATAAACATAGACGAATTAAATGAAATGGATGGAAAAAGGAGAGGGTAGAGAATCTGTTGATAAGTTTATCTGTCCCCGAGGTATCGATTTTTACAGAATACCTTGTTTTGACTGTATCGCACTATGTATCATTTGATAACCCCCCCAATCTTCTACCTTTAATTCAAATCTAATTTCAAATGGAGGAAATCCAAAGATATTTACAGCTGGAGAGATATGAACAACATGACTTCCTATATCCACTTATCTTTCAGGAGTATATTTATGCATTTGCTCATAATCGTGCTTTGAGTAAATTGATTTTGTCGGAAAATCTAGGTTATGACAATAAATCCAGTTTACTGATTGTGAAACGGTTAATTACTCGACTGTATCAACAGAATCATTTTCTGATTTCTCCTAATGATTCTAACCAAAATCCATTTTGGGTGCGCAACAAGAATTTGTATTCTCAAATCATATCAGAGGGGTTTGCTTTTATTGTCGAAATTCCATTTTCTTTACAATTCCTATCCTGTCGAGAAGGGGAAACGAACAAGATAGGAAAATCTCAGAATTTACGATCAATTCATTCAATATTTCCCTTTTTCGAGGACACTTTTTCACATTTTCATTTTGTGTTAGATATGGTAATACCTCGCCCTGTTCATGTGGAAATCTTGGTTCAAATCCTTCGCTATTGCGTAAAAGATGCTTCCTCCTTGCATTTATTACGAGTCTTTCTCAATGAATATTGTAATTGGAATAGTCTTCTTATTCCAAAGAAAGCCAGTTCCCCTTCTTCAAAAAAAAATAAAAGATTATTCTTATTCTTATATAATTCTCACGTATGTGAATATGAATCCATTTTCGTCTTTCTACGTAACCAATCTTTTCATTTACGATCAACATCTTCTGGAGTTTTTCTTGAACGAATCTATTTCTATATAAAAATAGAACGTCTTGTGAACGTCTTTGTTAAGATTAAGGATTTGGGGGCAAACCTGCGGTTGGTCAAGGAACCTTTCATGCATTATATTAGGTATCAAAAAAGATCCATTCTGGCTTCCAAAGGGACATTCATTTTCATGAAGAAGTGGAAATTTTACCTTGTCACTTTTTGGCAATGGCATTTT